TTCCTACCGCCTTTCTGCTTATCATTTACGTAAAAACAGTCAGCCAAAATGATTAATTCAAATGAATTTGAAAATTCATTTGAATTAAACTTTCCTTCTGAGTTCTTATCAAAAATTGACGAAGTCAAATGAAAAGGATTCCAATTTTACGTCTTAACTTAAATGAAACGAGCGCACTATAATCAGCAGTTTTCTAAGAGATAGATAGTAGGGTAGAAAGATGCATCTTTCTACCCTACTTATTAACTAATAAGGAAGGGGAAACTTTGCCTATTTTTAACGCCCAAACCCTGATATGAAATAAGTCGATAAAGCAAAAATCGCCTTTCTCAAATTAGAAAACAAAGGGTAAATGCCCATGACTCGCCCGAGTCAAGATCTTATTATTGCCCAGTCTCTCGTTAGACAACCACCATCCCTATATCATTTCTCCTAGAAAGTGCGTATACACGTAACAAAACGACTTCTTCTTTGAAGAGTAAAGAGGGAAAGAAATAAAAAAGGGGGGTCCGTCTTCCTCAGTATCCATCTATAAAGATAGTAAGAGCCCATTCCCGTTGATTGAAATAGAAAATTTCGGAAGAATTTGAGGTTGGAATAAATTTCCAATCATCTGAATCCCTTTCTTTTCGAAATACAATACAAGGGCGGGAATCGATGAAATATCTCTTTAATTGAAAATTGAAAGAGTATGATTTATATCATAGATTACTCGATTGGAGTCCAATGAGATTCCAAATTCAGAGATTTTGATTTGAAATAGTTTCAAATGCGTTGCAGAACGATCTATAAAACAATTGATACGGTTTGATTTTTGATTCCTGAACTCAATTAGTAGTACTTCTAGAGCCCACTTCTTCCCCACACTACGAGTGAAAGGGAAAATGTAAAGACTACCATTAAAGCAGCCCAAGCGAGACTGACTATATCCATGTGCATTATGTCCCCTATCTCTATAAATACGAAGGAATTATTCCATTATTCCTCACTAATAATAGTGGAATCAATGCCGCAGAGTCAAAAAGGGGTTCTGACCGAACACTATTGAGAAAGCAATCCAATAAATCGATTATGATTTCGAATCAGGAAAGATTAAAAACACAAGCAAAATACATAGTAACATCTCAAGGAAATGGGAACATGTAGGAATAAGAAGAATAAGGTCTATTCTTTTTTTGTTTTGTTGACCTTCTAAGTAAAAACAGAAGGGGGGAAATCACTAAAAACGAGAAATCACTATCTATTCCAGAGCTCTATTTCCCCATTTGATCGAATCCGTACCCCCTTTTCCGATTATCGCTGCGAAACAGGGGGCTTGGGTAGGCGTTACCGAAAAGAAAGCATTTCTTTTTACTCTCTTTTCTAGAAAAGTCAATTATTCATCCAATCTAATATTGATTGGATACCTGAGCACTCAGAGATTCTCGCAAGTCCGTCTTATATAAAGCAACTTCCGACCCCTTCCAAAACTATTAATTGAATTTCTTATCAGGCTCCACAATTTGATTCAAGATCCAGTCATTAGCCACTCCCTTAGTAATAGAAGGGAATCGTGAAGTCTTGATAACCCCTCTACCAGTGGATTCGAATATTTCCTTGAATCCTAGATGCGAACGGGGCTCCACAATCTTTTCTTTTAGAAAACCTTTAGACCACATACTTAGAATCAAACAAAGTATCAACAGCCCGTTTCCTATGCTTCTACGGAGGAAGCATTCTGCGAGTTCTATCAGAAGAACAGAAAAGAAGAAGAGATTTCGAGTTTTTGGTAATCAGGCGACACCCGGATTTGAACTGGGGAAAAAGGATTTGCAGTCCCCCGCCTTACCACTCGGCCATGCCGCCAAAATGATACAAAAATACTTTTCTTCCAAACCCTCTTTTGGTTGGATTTGATCCACCCCTTCAATTTATTGTATAGTATCTGAAAATACACATTTGATTGCTCAATAGAAAAGCGAGAGAATGTTTTTAGCATTGTATATTTTCAGCCGATAAATTGGAACCATTAACTATTGACTCCTTAGTTCGAATTCATGAACGATTCTGGGATTTGAATTTCAAATTGTGTTTTCCTAATGACATAAGAAAATAAAAATTGAGACCGAACCAATCAGTATTGATTTTTTCAATCAAAAAACCTTTCTCAACTTCAATTATAACAAAACATATGAGTATATGTAAACCCCAGAACATAAATTGTTACACAGATATCTATTATTTAGATATGTTTATTTAGATATGTTGTCGATAGGGAATTATCCTAAAATTATCCTACTTATTGAATAGAAATTATCTTTTGATAGAGCACAGCCAGGGCTATTCCGAATAGAACCGGCAATAAAAGAGAAGTGGGATATTCTAGCTATCTGGATACGTGTTTAATAAATGCAACCCTTCTTATACAATACACTTCCAATTGTATTCTACTCAAAAAAAAAATAAGTAAAGTACAAATATCTCTCTTCTCTTTGAATCGTTTTTTGAACAAGGAAATCCC